CGGATCAACCCGCCGACTTGGCTTCTTATATTTAAAGTGAGTCGTGTATCGACTCCAATGATACTATAGTTCTGTACCATTATGGTAGAGGATTCGGGTAAAATATGCACTTCTTCGGGAATGAAAAAAAAGCGATCTACTTTCATTTCGTATTTTGTCTTAAATTTTTGGGCTCCTCGATACTCAATCATATCCTCTTTTTGGATGATTGAGTCCGCCTTTAGAGTCCCATATTTAATAATTCCGGAACTCTTTCTTCTGTATCTAGGATCATCAAAAAAAGCAAAAATACTATTTCTACGGAAAATACCATTTATGGGTATTTCTATTGAGATACCTGAATGCGGTATGAATTCTTTCTCTTGCTCTGGAATCGATTGGAATGGAATGAGAAATCTATTTCTTCGCCTTTTTGCTAATAAACCCGAGTTCTCATTAAAAATATCATAATATATGAAATTATAATGACTAGTACCTGCGATTACATTCAATTCTGAATAATCGGGAATCCCGGATTTTTTTTTATCATAAAAATCCGAACTAAAAAATTTTTGTCTCGCTTGATCGTTATTCCCTGAGAGGCTAGAAATATATTTTCTTTCGATGGAAAGAAAGGGTATGTTCATTTGATCTTGATCTTTGTGTATCGAAAAAAGAATTAGACTAGATCCGCATGAACCTCCTGATAATATCCATAAATGACTTGTTTTTGGTAAGAGATGGACATTACTATATGTAAATTCGGGTGCATGGGACACATCAGTACTCCAGTGCATTTCGCCCTCTGAGTCAGAATAAATATATTTTCTAACCCTCTCTTTAAAATGAAAAGTATATGTTCCCTCGCGAATCTCAGCAATCACCTGTTCTGATTCCACATATTGATCATTTTGAACTAAAAGAAAACTTTTTGGTGGAATAGTCACGCTATGTATAATATCTTCGCTCTCAATAATTACAGACAAGTCTATATAACATAGAAAGGCAGGATGCCCGTGACGTGTACGTGTAGGATGAACCAAATCCTCATTGAATTTTATTTTTCCATTATAAGGGGCTCGTACATGTTCGGCAGTACCTCCTGTAAATACTCCGCCAGTATGAAAGGTTCTTAATGTTAGTTGAGTCCCCGGTTCGCCAATAGATTGACCCGCAATAATACCTACAGCTTCCCCCAATTCAACTAGGTCACCATGAGTGGGGCTCCGACCATAACATAATCGACAGATCCAAGACGTACTCCGACAAGTAAAGGGAGTTCGAATAGATATTGATTGTGTTCCAAAGGTTATTAATCGGTTGACAAGTCCAATCCCAAGATCTTGATTTCGAAAGGCGACACATCGGGAACCTATGTATATATCGTCTGCTAAGACACGACCAATTAATGTTTGAATAAAATTTCTTTCTGACATCATCCGATTTTTATTTCGAGGACTCACAGAAATCCCTCGGATAGTGCCACAATCTGTTCTACGTACAACAATATGTTGAACTACTTCAACAAGTCGACGCGTAAGATATCCAGCATCTGATGTGCGTACAGCAGTATCTACAACTCCTTTACGGGCTCCATAGCAAGAAATAATATATTCTGTTAAAGATAGTCCTTCGCGTAAATTGCTTTGAATAGGTAAATCAATCATTTGTCCTTGGGGATCCGACATTAATCCTCTCATACCTACTAATTGATGTACTTGAGATGCATTTCCCCTAGCCCCCGAAAAAGACATCATATGGACTGGGTTAAAAGGGTCCGTCATCCTAAAATTAGGATTCATTTCTTGTCGCAAATATTCACTTGTAGCATACCATATCTCAATAGATTGGCGTAATTTTTCTACCGCATGTACATTCCCATAATGATGGTGTTTTTCCAAAATCAAACTTTGTTGTTCAGCATCTTGGACAAGCCAGCCCTTGGAAGGTATCGTTAAAAGATCATCAATTCCTAATGAAATGGATGTAGCAGTGGCTTGCTGGAAACCTAGAGTCTTTACTTGATCTAGGATGTGTGATGTATATGCCATCCCGAAGTGATCTATTAATCGGCTAATAAGTCGTTTAATAGCAGTTCCATCTATCACTTTATTGTGAAATACCAGATTGGCCCGTTCCGCCATAAGTACCTCCATATTCTGCTGAATGGGATTCGACAATGAGTTTGAGTCAATGATTGCAAAACTTCCTTTTCTCGATCTTGATTTGCGTAGAATTTTAGGTCAAGAACTATGCTACGGTCCGAGTTGAATCGGAGAGGTCTGAATTCACACGGGTGTCCTAGAATTACTTTTTTTTAATACCATATTATTAGGTATCATACGAACAGGCTTGAGAAAAACCTTGTATAGCTTCCTCGATTTCTCGATAAAAAGAAATATGACCAACTGTGGTTCGAATATATATACAAAAAGTTTCTTTTTTTACACTTCTTACTATTAGATAGTGTGCATAAATCTCATGATAGTTACCAAAAGATTCATAGTGAACTTCGATAGGA